CTGGTTTTATTACGGGACAGCTCATGATGCTCATATCGATCTATTATGCGCCTCTGCATCTAGCATTGGGTAGACCTCATACAATAACTGTCCTAGCTCTCCCCCATCTTTTGTTTCATTTCTTCTGGAACAATCAAAAACACTTTTTTGATTCTAGATCTACTAACAGAAATTCAATGCGTAATCTCAGCATTCAATGTGTATTCCTGAATAATCTCATTTTTCAATTATTCAACTATTTTCTTTTACCAAGTTCAATGTTAGCCAGATTAGTCAACATTTATATGTTTCGATGCAACAACAAGATGTTATTTGTAACAAGTAGTTTTGTTGGTTGGTTAATTGGTCACGTTTTATTCATGAAATGGGTTGGGTTGGTATTAGTCTGGATACGGCAAAATCACTCTATTAGATCTAATGTACTTATTCGATCTAATAAGTACCTTGTGTCAGAAGTGAAAAATTCTATGGCTCGAATCTTTAGTATTTTCTTATTTATTACCTGTGTCTACTATTTAGGCAGAATACCGTCATCCATGGTTCTCAAAGAAACCTCAGTAACGGAAGAAAGGGAGGAAAGCAGAGAAGAAACAGATGTAGAAATAGAAAAAACTTCCGAAACGAAGTGGACTAAAGAGGAAGAGGAGTGGACTAAAGAGGAAGAGGAACAAGAGGGATCCACCGAAGAAGATCCTTCTCCTTCCCTTTTTTCGGAAGAAAAGGAGGATCCGGACAAAATCGATGAAGATGAAACGGAAGAGATCCGAGTGAACGGAAAAGAAAAAACAGAGGATGAATTCCACTTTCACTTTAAAGAGACATGCTATCAAAATAGCCCAGTTTATGAAACTTCTTATCTGAATGGGAATCAAGAAACTTCGAAGTTAGAAATACTTAAAAAAAAAGAAAAGAAATTAGTAAATACAAAAAATATAAGAAAAGGTAAGAAGAAATCCGCCCATTTCCTACATATTTGAGTGCTTCTCCTATAAAGAAACTCAGAACACCAACTCCATTCGTAATTCCATCAACTATTCGACTATCAAAAAAATGAGCAAATTGAGCTAATCCTCGTATACTAGTGGTTAAAGCTGCTTTATAAAAATAATCGATGTAACCGCGATTATATGACCAATTATATATATAATTTATTATTTTTTCTCCTAAAAATAAAAGTTTAATAGGAACTTTTTTTCTTACTAAATTAATTAAATTCAAATTTTTAAAAGATGAATAAACAGGTTTATATAAAAGAACTGCAATAAATATGCCAAAAAAGGCTATACTGACGGAAATAGTTGCATTTCTAACAAATTCATACCAATCCACAGAATTATAAAAACTTTTATGTAAAAGATTTATAGATGAATTTAACCATTTGGATAATATATCTAAATCGGTTCCTTCTTGATTGAAGGGAATCCCGATGACGCCAACAAAAAGCGTAAATAAAACCAATAGAAGCAGCGGAAATAACATAGTATTGTCTACTTCATAAGGATAGGATAAAGTCTTTGTACTATCAAAATGGGTAATATTCAGAAAGAGTCGGGTTACATTATCATTAATTCGACATGTGTTTGTCGACAGAAAAGAAGTACCAGCATTATTATTGATTGGTAATAAAGTTAATAAACTCAGTTCTTGTTTTTTCGTTTTTGGGCTTTCTTTACCCCATAAAGATATAGAATAGGACAAACTACTTGTTTTTCCACTATAATTTTGAAAGTTAATGTTTAAATGTCCTTCAAAAGTTAGTAAATAGATTCGAAACATATAAAATGCAGTTAATCCTGCCGTAGAGCAAGCTAATATTCCAACAATCTGTGAATACAACCAACTATCATTAAGAATTTCGTCTTTGGACCAAAAACAAGCAAGAGGTGGAATACCACACAGAGAAAGTGTACCTAAAAAAAAAGCAGTTTTTGTAATTGGGACATATTTTATTAAACCACCCATAAAAACCATATTTTGACTTTTATTTGGAGAATATCCAACAATAGGTTCCATTGAATGAATAATGGATCCAGATCCTAAAAATAATAATGCTTTTGAATAAGCATGAGTAATCAAATGAAACAAAGCCGTTCGATAAGACCCCATACCTAAAGCTAACATCATATATCCCAATTGAGACATTGTAGAATAGGCTAAACTGCGTTTAATATCATTTTGAGCAAGAGCTAAAGTAGCCCCTAATAGTAGTGTTATTATACTGAGAAAAGATATGAAATTCATTATGTACGGTATGACTATGAAAAGGGGAAAAAGACGAGCTACAAGAAAAATTCCCGCTGCCACCATAGTAGCAGCATGGATAAGAGCTGAAATCGGAGTAGGACCCTCCATAGCATCGGGTAACCATACATGAAGGGGAAATTGAGCCGATTTAGCAACTGCACCCGAAAATAATAAGAAGACACAGAAAGTTCCAAATAAAAAATGGACCTCATTAGTCGAAATTAAATTATTGAATATTTCGAACAAGTCTCGAAATTCGAAACTACCTGTTAGCCAATAAAGACCTAAAATTCCTAATAATAAACCAAAATCCCCAATACGATTAGTCACAAATGCTTTTTGGCAAGCATTGGCGGCAAGGGGTCGTGTGAACCAAAAACCTATTAATAGATAAGAGCACATTCCAACTAATTCCCAAAAAAAATAAATTTGTATCAAATTAGAACTGGTAACTAATCCCAACATAGATGCATTGAAAAAACTCATATAAGCAAAAAATCTCAAGTATCCTTGATCATGAAACATATAATTGTCACTATAAATAAGAACTAAAACTCCAATAGTAGTGATTAATATTGACATAATAGAAGTAAGTGGATCGATCAAACAGCCAAACTCTAAAGAAAAATCATTATTGATAGTCCAAGAGGATATATATTGATAAATAGAACTCCTATTTATTAGTTGAATAGATAGATCGGCTGATACAACCATAACTAGACTTAACAAGAAAACACTATAAAAAGACCACATACGTCGAAGATTTTTTGTTGCCGTCGGAAAAAAGATAAGCCCTAGTCCTATTCCCATAGGAACGGAAAGTGGAAGGAGAGGTATGATCCATGCATATTGATATGTATGTTCCATAAAAAAAAATTCTTTTAAAATGGTTTCTAATTCACCGGATCCTATCTAATTGTAAAAGAACAAAAATAAAGAAAAGATAGGTTAAGAACTACAAAATTATTATTCTGAATTATTCTCATTGTTTCTTCAATATTCAATACTTCATCAAATCAAGAAGTACAAATTGGTCAAATAACATAAGGAACTTATTTATTTTTTATTTGTGAAACTGGAATACTTATGTAACTGTTTTATTTCAAATAAAAAACAAATACAAATGAAAAAATTGGGTAGATTTTTTCTTTGAACTAGGCTAATTAATATTAATAGAAAATTGTATAAAAAAATATTAGGAGGTCACAGTTGGGTTCGTAAATTGTTCGATGAATTTGATTTTAGGTATAACTGACTAAAAAACTGAGCTAAAAAAACGTGTAAACTTTTTTTTTCATTTTAGTAACTTAAACCTACCTTTTCACCTATTCATTTTTCTCCTTAGCAAGATTTTCTGTAATTTTCAGAGACCTATTATTTTTTTGTTTGAGGTTAGTAGGGTATCATCTATGGCGAGATAGATAATGAAGAAGAATTTGTTTTGAGCAAGAGATGTCTTTCACATCCAACGATATTATTGAAAAACCTCTTAAATTTTGAATGGCAGTTCCAAAAAAACGTACTTCTCTGGCAAAAAAGCGTATTCATAAAAGTTTGTGGAAAAAAAAGGTATATTGGGTAGCATTAAAAGCCTTTTCATTAGCTAAATCCATTTCGACTGGTAATTCAAAAAGTTTTTTTGTACCAACACCTAAATAATAAAAGATTCTAATAATCGGAATCAGGCAAATCAAATGTTAATTTAGTGTAGAATATGACTACAAAATTTTTATTATCTAATGCAATACCTAGTAAAACATACATGGAACTTTTTGACTATTCTATATGGTATAAAAAATCCTAAAGGCAATATTTTGTTGCGAACTAAAAATCCCCACCAGATAGAAGGTTTCAACTCGGTTATTTGGAGTCTGTTTTATCATTTCGGAGGTGGGGATTTTTAGTTCCCCCATCGACCCCTCCCTTTCGCACACTCTTTTTTATGATTTGATTGATTCCCTACGATAGGAGGTAGGTTTTTTTTTATTTATTCTTTAAAAATACAACAATAAAGAACATAAAAGATCGGAAAAAACCTCACTATCAAGTTCACTAATTTGGGCATTTACTAACAACAGTTTAGAGCATTTAATTAACTCATTAAATCTCGACACTTGAATAATAATAGCTTATTATCATTTTAAGTAAGCCGCTATGGTGAAATTGGTAGACACGCTGCTCTTAGGAAGCAGTGCTTGAGCATCTCGGTTCGAATCCGAGTGGCGGCATATTCTCTTCTAAAAGAGATACAATAAGTCCTATAATGAATTCAATTCCGATACCTTATTTTAAAAATGGATATGATATTTTTTACTGTAGAACATATATTAACTCATATTTCTTTTTCCCTTGTTTCAATTGTAATTACAATTTATTTGATAAGCTTAGTTGTCGATGAAATAAAAGGACTCTCAAATTCGTCTGAAAGAGGTCTAATAGCAATTTTTTTCTGTCTAACAGGATTATTACTTATTCGTTGGATTTATTCACAACATTTTCCATTAAGTGATTTATGTGAATCATTAATTTTCCTTGCGTGGAGTTTCTCCATTATTCATATGTTTTCATATTTAAAAAAAAAAAAATTACGCGTAATAACTGCACCGAGTGCTATTTTTACTCAAGCATTTGCCACTTCGAGTCTGTTAACTAAAATGCATCAATCTACAGTATTAGTACCGGCTCTTCAATCCCAGTGGTTAATGATGCATGTAAGTATGATGTTATTGGGTTATGCAGCTCTTTTATGTGGATCATTATTATCAGTATCTCTTCTAGTCGTTACATTTAGAAAAGATATCCAAATTTTTGCTAACAGCCATTTTTTTTTTACTGAGTTATTTTACTTTGGTCAGATCCAATACATGAATAAAAGAAGGAATGTTTTACAAAGCACCTCGTTTAATTCGGCTAAAAATTTTTATCGATCCCAATTGATTCAACAATTGGATCATTGGAGTTATCGTGTTATTAGTCTAGGGTTTCTCTTTTTAACTATAGGGATTCTTTCCGGAGCAGTCTGGGCTAATGAGGCCTGGGGATCATATTGGAATTGGGACCCAAAAGAAACTTGGGCCTTTATTACGTGGACTATATTCGCGATTTATTTACATACTCGAACAAATACAAATATAAAAGTTGAAAATTCTGCAATTGTAGCTTCTATGGGCTTTATTATAATTTGGATATGCTATTTTGGGGTCAATCTGTTAGGAATAGGGCTACATAGTTATGGTTCATTTCAATTAACATCTACTTGAATAAAAAAAGGTCTACCGATTAGAGATATCAAATGGGGTAGATAAAAAAATCTAAGAAATCTTAGTTGCAGTCGTCAAGAGCCGTTTGAATCAATAGAATACTTGATTCAAATGGCTCTCAGAAAAGCTAAATATATCCAGTTCTAATTCGGTTTCTATTAATTAGTTAAGTTAATATAAGTCAACAGTGGATCTTTTTTATTGTATAACGCACAATAAAATAAAATATATATAGATTTTTTTAGAAAACTTATCTATAAAAATATTTCCATAAAATACTTTGAACCTTATCAACTGATAATGAAAAAACGAAATCCGGGTAAATACCAATACCTATTATAGGTAAAAAGATGGAAATGGAAACAAATAATTCTCGTGGTCCCGCATCAAAAAAATATAAATTTTGAACATTAAATAGCTTGTATCCATAGAACATCTGGCGTAACATAGATAATAAATAAATAGGAGTTAATATCATCCCTAGTGCCATTACACAAGTAATTAGTATTTTTGTCATTAATAGATATTTTTGACTAGTAATTAGTCCAAAAAATACTATTAATTCCGCAACAAAACCACTCATGCCCGGTAATGCAAGTGAAGCCATTGATAATATACTGAACATCGTGAATATTTTGGGCATTAAGATAGCTATCCCACCCATTTCATCGAGATAAACAAGACGTATTCGATCATAACTCGTTCCTGCCAAGAAAAAAAGCCCAGCACCAATAAAACCATGAGAGATTATTTGTAAAAGAGCTCCGTTAAGGCCCGTATCAGTAATAGAACCGATTCCTATAATTATGAAACCCATATGCGATACAGAAGAATAGGCTATTCGTTTTTTTAAATTCCGTTGGCTAAGAGATGTTAAAGCTGCATAGATTATTTGGAGTGTACCTATTAGTATTAACCATGGAGAAAATATCGAATGAGCGCGGGGTAATAATTCCATATTGATCCGAACCAACCCATATGCTCCCATTTTTAATAAAATCCCAGCTAACAGCATACAAGTACTGTAATGTGCTTCCCCGTGGGTATCTGGTAACCAGGTATGTAGGGGTAGAATCGGTAATTTGACAGCAAAAGCAATAAGAAATATAATATAGAATATTATTTCCAATCCCACAGGATAGGATTGATTAGCTAATATTTCAAAATTTAATGTTGGTTCCACGGAACCATATAAACCAATACCCAGAACTCCCATTAACAGAAAAATGGAACCTCCCGCAGTGTACAAAATAAATTTGGTAGCTGAGTATAGACGTTTCTTTCCTCCCCATAATGATACAAGTAAATAAACAGGAATTAATTCTAACTCCCACATGATGAAAAAAAGTAAAAGGTCTCGGGAAGAAAATGATCCTATTTGGCCACTATACATTGCTAACATCAAGAAATGAAAAAAGCGTGAATCGCGAGTAACTGGCCAAGCTGCTAAAGTAGCTAAAGTAGTAATAAATCCTGTTAATAAAATGGGTCCTATAGAAAGTCCATCTATTCCTAATCTCCAGTAAAAAGAAAAAAAATGTATCCATTTATACTCCTCTGCCAGTTGTATTAAAGGGTCGTCGAATCGGAAATGATAACGGAATGCATAGGTCATTAGAAGGAGCTCTAAGATACATATACATATAGTGTACCACCTTATTATTTTATTGCCTTTTTGAGGGAGAAAGAACATTAAAGAACCGGCAGATATCGGAAAAGATACAATTAGTGTTAACCAAGGAAAAAAGTTCATGGTAAAGATAAGATACACTTAGACCATAAAAAACCCGTACTAAAAAAAAAAAAAAGAAATGGAAACTATATATTATTTTAAGCACGGGTTTTTGTCGGTAAAAAAATGGATTAGTGCTATTTTTTTTTGAACGTATCAATAAGCTAGACCCATGCTACGAGTTGTTTCATGCCATAAATAAACTCGAACGCTCAAGAAATCCGTTGGACAGGCAGATTCACATCGTTTACAACCAACACAGTCTTCTGTTCTTGGAGCAGAGGCTATTTGTTTAGCTTTACACCCGTCCCACGGTATCATTTCTAATACATCTGTGGGGCAGGCTCGAACACATTGAGTACATCCTATACATGTATCATAAATTTTTACTGAATGTGACATTGAATCTCTAAATTTTTGAACGTCATAAATTTTCGATCTAATAAACTTGTACATGAATCATGTATTTAGCTATCAGATGAATCAATGATTTACCAAAATTTTGATACAAAAATTATTTATGGATCAGCTTATGCGAAAGCGTCAAGATACTTTTATTTAGTACATCTTCGTAAACAGGGATATGAATCCATATTTAATATCATACATACTAATTGGACTTACTGAATAATAATTTTTTTATTTGAAACGATTCAATTTTGAAAATGTATATTATTTATTCAACAAATTTGATTGATTAGTGCGAGTTGATTTTCTATTACGATAAATTGACGAAATAATTGCTAGTCCAATAGCTGCTTCAGCGGCTGCAATAGCTATGACAAAAATTGAGAAAATATCCCCTACTAATTGGCGGCTATCGAAAAAATCGGAAAATGTTACGAAGTTTATATTAACTGCATTTAAGATAAGTTCAAGACACATAAGGGCTCTAACCATATTCCGGCTCGTGATCAATCCATAGATACCGATAGAAAATAAATAGGCACTCAAAACAAGTACATATTCGAGCATCATTGACCAACTCCTTATCAATCTTGATTCATTTCAATATCAACAACAACTCAATTTATTCTATTGACTAGAATCTAAAAAGCAATGAAGAAGTACAAAGACCTATAGTGCTAATATTAAGAATAGGTACTAGATTGAATTAAAAGGATTTCTTAGCTATGAACGTTTGAAAGCTTTATTATTGACGAGCTACCGCAATTGCCCCTATCAAAGCAACTAAAAGAATTATTGAAATAAGTTCAAATGGAAGAAAAAAATCTGTTGATAAATGAATCCCAATTTGTTGACTATTACTTATCAAATCTTGTTCTACGATATGATTTGATCTTGTAGTCCAAATAATCCCGTACCATGACGTATCTAAAATAGTAGTAATTAGTGAAACAAAAATACTTGTACAAACTACTGAAGTAACTCCATCTCCAACAGTCCAAAACTGGAAATCTTTGTAGTGTTCTAACCCATTAATAAACATCACAGCAAATATGATTAAAACATTTATAGCTCCCACATAAATAAGAAGTTGGGCAGCAGCTACAAAATGGGAATTTGATAAAATATAGAATAAGGATATACAAACAAGAACTAATCCTAATGAAAAGGCGGAATAAATTGCATTAGTAAATAATACTACTCCTAGCCCTCCTAATATAAGACCTGATCCTAGAAAGATTAACAAAAAATCATGTATTGGTCCCGGTAAATCCATTATATATAATATAAAATAAGAAATAAAAAAATAGAAATGTTTCATGCCCTTATTGATCAGACCAGGAAAAAGTAAAATTATCCGGGATATTTTTAATTGAAAGAATAGATGTCTATTGATATAGGTCCAATAATTGCGCCAATCTCATTATTTTTTGAGGTTCAACTTGGTAGTTCAAAAAAAATTCTTTTAGTTTAGATCAAAAGAGTACATTCGTAATTCTAATTTTTTTTTTTTCGAAAAATAAAAAGGGGTTTAGCCATTTTTTATTTGAGGCGTATTCAAAATTGTTCGAATTGTGTAATCGTCAATTAATGCCAATGGTAAACGACCCAAAGCAATTTGATTATAATTCAATTCGTGACGATCATACGTAGAAAGCTCATATTCTTCAGTCATTGATAAACAATTTGTGGGGCAATACTCAATGCAATTACCACAAAATATACAGATTCCAAAATCAATACTGTAATTAAGCAATTGTTTTTTTCGGATCCTAGTTTGTAGTTTCCAATCAACAACAGGTAAATTTATAGGGCATACGCGAACACATACTTCACAAGCAATACATTTATCAAATTCAAAGTGAATTCGACCGCGGAAACGTTCTGATGGAATCAATTTTTCATAGGGATATTGAATCGTTACAGGTAAACGATTTGCGTGGGATAAAGTAATCATAAAACCTTGACCGATGTACCTTGCAGCTCGTACTGTTTGTTGACCATAATTGATGAACCCAGTTACCATAGGGAACATATCGTGAATAGTTATGAATAATTTGATGATTGTTTCCTTCTCTTGTTTGAGATAAGTCTAAGTATAGACTCGCGTGGTTAGAGTGAAAGGAGTTGGAACGAGGTTGTTAATAATAAATTACCGAGAGAAATAGGTAAAAGAAATTTCCATCCAAGATTTAATAATTGGTCCATTCTGAGCCGAGGTAAAGTCCATCTTATTGTAATAGGAATGAACAAAAACAAATAAGTTTTAACTAATGTAATCAAAATACTAATGATTGTTCCAAAGACACCGCCTGCTTTTTCAAAAAGTTCCGGACTTAATATATATGGAATAGAGAGATTCCAACCGCCCAAGTAAAGAACTATTACAAAAAATGAGGAAACTAATAGATTTAGATAGGACGCAACAAAAAATAACCCAAATTTAATACCGGAATATTCTGTTTGATAACCTGCTACTAATTCTTCTTCTGCTTCTGGTAAATCGAAGGGTAACCTCTCACATTCTGCTAGGGACGAAATTAGAAAAACGATAAACCCTATAGGTTGACGCCACAAATTCCATCCCCAAAAACCATATTTTGACTGTGCTTCAACTATATCAACTGTACTTGAACTATTAGATAATCATAGTCGGTGATAACATTACTCTTACCATCGCTATTCCAGAACCGTACATGAGATTTTCACCTCATACGGCTCCTCGAGGAACCTAAATAAATTTAAGGACTAGGTTAGTATTATTTAACGTGATATACTTGTGATATACTTGTTTGTATGCTAGATAGAGTCAAAATATATTCAAAAGCCTCGAATTAGTCCAATGTAATTCCGTCTGCTATACAAAAAGTATTTCTGAATTAATCTCATCCTTTACTTTCATTTTTAAATTTCAATATTTTTTGAGTAATAACTTAATCCGTCAATAAAATACTCCTATTAGTAATATATATAACTATTTCAACCCAGCATTTTCGATTACGAAAAAAATTACATAATTAAATCTTAAAAAAGATCGCTCTTTTGTATTGGAATTGCATTCTTTCTATTTTGTTCGCTCCTATTCTTCTTCTTCTTTTTCTTCTTTCTCAAGGAAAAAAGGGGGTCTTTTCAAAAAGGATTCTTTCGTTCCTGATAGTTTTTTTTTCAGTGGATAGGGACATACTCTGGATCGGAATCGTGGGAAGTACTACCGGATCATTTCTACCAACTTAAAGCCCCAATGAGTGTTCCTTTTATGCGTAAATGCTTGTTTGTATAATTTGCATAGTCTCTATTACTAATCCTTTGTGTACCTTTGTATTTCTAACCACCCACTCAGTTTTTATCAACTCCCTATTATGGTAATACATACAAACGATAGTGAAAAACTCATAAAGTTGGTTGTTGTTTTAAACCCGCTTCAAATCAGGATGATCGATCAACCGATCTTGGAATAAACATTGTGAATTGTTTATATTTGCTTCTGTTTACTCCTTATACATAGGAAATGAGGCTTACTATTTTTACTGCAAATTTCTAAGCTGTTTTTTTTCACTCATAGAACTATCTGATTGTGTTCATCAGTCGGGTTAATGAACAAAAACATGAAGCGATTTCTTTCCAACGAAAAGAAAAATAGGGAAAATGTTTTAACGACTCGCACGTAGAGATATTGATAACACGCATAGAGTTAACGGTATTTCATAACTAATCGATTGAGCAGCAGCCCTTAAACCACCTAAAAAAGAATATTTATTATTTGATCCATATCCTGACATAAGAAGTCCAATCGGAGAAATACTTGAAACGGCAATCCATAAAAAAACACCAATATTTAGGTCGGCTAGAACAAGATGATAGCCAAAAGGAATTACTGAATAACTTAATAGAATTGATATGACTGCTAGCGCTGGTCCGAGATTGAATAAATAAATATCGCCTCTAGATGGCAGAAGGTTTTCTTTGAAAAGAAGTTTTGTACCATCTGCTAAAGCTTGGAGAATTCCAAAAGGTCCAGCATATTCTGGTCCAATACGTTGTTGTAACCCCGCCGCTATTTCTCTTTCTAACCACACAATTACTAGTACACCTATTGTGATTCCCACTATAACAGTCAAAATCGGGATAAGCATCCATATGATCTCATACACCTCGTTTAAGGATTCCCATTTTGAAAACCCGGTGATATCTTGTACTTCTGTTGTATCAATTATCATTTCAACGATCAACTTCTCCCATAATGATATCTATACTACCCAGTATCGTCATAATATCAGCCAATTTCATTCTTTTAACTAACTGAGGAAGAATTTGCAAATTGATAAAACCCGGCGGGCGAATTTTCCATCTCCAAGGAAAGATTTTCCCGTCGCCTAGTAGAAAAATTCCCAATTCGCCCTTTGGGGCTTCGACTCTCGCATAAAGTTCTTGTTTCGACAATTCAAAAGTAGGAGAGGCTTTTTTACTAATGAAGCGATATTCAAAATCATTCCATTGGGAATCGCGTACTTTATCAAAACATCGTATTTCTAAGTTTTCATAAGGTCCTCCCGGAATTCCTTCCAAAGCTTGTTGAATAATTTTGATAGATTCCTCAATTTCACTGATCCTTACTAAATAGCGAGCTAACGAATCTCCTTCTTTTTGCCATTGGACTTCCCAATCAAATTCGTCATAACACTCATAATGATCAACTTTACGAAGATCCCATTCTATTCCGGAAGCTCGCAGCATTGGGCCCGACAAACCCCAATTTAATGCATCTTCTCCACTCACAATTCCTACTCCCTCAACACGTTCTAAAAAAATGGGATTGCGTGTAATAAGTTTTTGATATTCCGCAATTCCGGTTAAAAAATAGTAACAGAAATCACTGCATTTATCTATCCACCCATGCGGTAAATCAGCGGCAACTCCGCCGATACGAAAAAAATTATGCATTAATCTCATACCGGTAGCAGCTTCGAACAGATCATAGACTAATTCTCGTTCTCGGAAAATGTAAAAAAAGGGAGTTTGCGCACCAATATCTGCCATAAAAGGGCCAAGCCATAATAAATGAGAAGCTATACGACTTAATTCTAACATAATTACTCTTATATAACTGGCCCGCTTAGGTACTTGAATATTTCCTAACTGTTCCGGTGCATTTACGGTTATGGCCTCGGTGAACATAGTAGCTAAATAATCCCAACGAGTTACATAAGGTAAATATTGTATAATTGTTCTATTTTCTGCAATTTTTTCCATCCCTCTGTGTAAATATCCCAATATTGGTTCACAGTCAACAACATCTTCACCATCTAGAGTAATGATGAGTCGAAGAACGCCGTGCATTGATGGGTGGTGAGGGCCCATATTTACTACCATAAGCTCATTTCTTATAATTGGTACATTCATAGGTTGTTCCTTGATTCAGTTTTCTAGGAATTGCCGAAAACAAAAAAAATTAATGTAAGTTGTTGAAATTAACGAATTTTTGGTTCCCGAATATCCAGTCGATCAATTAATTCTTTATAACGTATTCCATTTTTTTTTGACAAATAAGCCAGCAGGCGTTGACGTTTTCCCAGAATTTTCTTTAGACCTCTCTGAGATAAATAATCTTTTCTGTGCAATTCCAAATGTGAAGTAAGTCTTCGGATTTGCTGAGTGAAATTAACTACTTGAAATTCAACGGATCCCTTAGTTTCATCTTTTTTTTTTTGTTTTGGGGAAATAACTGAGTAAACGGAATTCTTTAGCATAAAAGCAAATTTTCTCCAACTTTTAAAAAATATGAATTTTATGGATCAGTAATAATAATGTTGGACACTTTAATCTGGTATATTTTTTTTTCATTATGGACTTTTTAGTTTTATTAAAATTTTGAAAATAAAATAATTAATACTCCAACTCCGTTTCGTATTTGATTCGTTCTATAGAAAAATATCTTATCATGCGTTTGATACATTTAGAATTGTGGATACCTATGTATTCTTAACATACTGAAAAAACTCCCAGTATTGGTATTAAACCAATAACGATTCATACAAACTAAATCCTCTAATTGACAAGTTGGCCAAAGAAAAAACTTTAATCTATCAAGATGGTTGCTTTCAACCAAAACTGGACCATAAATTTTTACATTTTTTCTATTGCCGAATACCAGATTTAGATCTATACCTTTGGTTTTTTTTGAATTGAACGAAATTAGAATTCTTAACTCTTTTCGACGTCGCGGCGATAAAATAGTTTCAAGAACAAGCAAACTGGAATTTTTTCTGTCTAGATTTCCAAAAAATTTTTGCTCGTGTGCAATGGATTTTGCAAAATCCATTTTTTCTGGATACCTTGGATTAATTTGATAATTCTTCTTCTGAACTAAAGAAATCCGTATGGTTTGATACATAAGAAATTGTCCAGGATTTTTTATAGACATACGAAGGGGTTCAATAAAGAATACTCCCCTTTCCATCCAGTCTGTAACATACTTATGACTCGGCATTATATCTAGATTTATTGTTCCTCTTTGAATAGCAGATAGAGCACTTTCTCTTGGATTTCGCAAGCTAAGCAGGAGACAATATATTTTGATATTTTTCATTAGTGTTAAATTGAAAAAAAAAGACCATCTCAATTGAACAAGCAAATGACTTGTTAGTAAAAAATCGAGGTCTTCTTCTATATTGTTTTCGGTTTTACGTTTTTTTATGTCTGATTCCACACTATAGACTAAAAAATCACTCCAGTCTGAAACATCTTTTTCTTGGTTTAAGAGAACGGATAGAAGATTCCATTTTTTCTTTAGAACGATATTAGTTTTATCACTCAAACGTTTCTTTTCAGTCAAATTGAAAAGAAGTGATTTGATTGGTATGATCCATAGTTTTAGTTTATATACATTATAAAGCAGTATCAATTCTGGTAAAAACCAAAGTTCTTCATTCAAAATAGGAAATTCATCATTCATTCCCAGCCAATTGAAAAAGTTTTGAATCCTTGGGTTAGTTTGCTGAGTTTGGTGAGTTGTCAAATCAATAAGAGCGGTTTTATTGAGTTGTTCAATTACTTGATAATTACGTATCTTAGTATTCTGAGGATTGGTCTGGATCCAGGCTTCAATATCGACCCTTTTTCTAAGACACAAATGGAGAATTCTGTAATAAAAAAAAGATTGATCCATATCTGTAATAACTTTTTCACCTAAAGAATTGTTATCTCCAAGGATAAAAAGTGTTTTTTTATTTGTGTTGTAATTATAGGATATTTTTTGATTGTTGTTTACTTGTGATGGTAAAACAAAAATATTCGAACTAATAGATTTATATGATAAGAGATCATTTCGATAATTTTTTTGGAAATTTCCTTTGTGATTTGATAATGAGTTTAATCCATAATCCGTAATTTGCTTTTCATAACGAATTAACTCATCTTTTTCATCTAAATCCCATTTTGATAAATCCGTTTTTTCATTTTGTCTTATAGAGTGGCGATTCTCGTTTTTTTTCCATTTTTTCGGTACCAATCCCGACCATCTAATATGAGATATCTTGGATTGATAACGATTCTGTAACCAGACGTTCCATTGAGTTATTCCCGAAGTAAGAGGTTTTTTATCTGTTAATTCCAAATCAAGTATTCTTTGTACTCCAAAATTATCCTTTAGTTTAGCGTTAGGAAAAAGAGCTATTTCATGATATTGAAGGGCGGATCTGAATTTTAAGTGGTATAAGTTAAAAATGCGGCTTTGTGCTAATTTATACCCTACATATGCTTGTGATAAAGAGGATAAGTCAAAAAATAATTTTGAATTTTTATTACTAATATAAAAAGAGGACTTTCTAAAGTTTCTAAATTCAATTTTGGTTTCTTTTTTGTTTGCTTCATTATTGTAATTGGACTTATCCATTTTGTTTTTTTTTGATTCAAAATCAACAACAAGTTGTCCTTTGATCCTTATTATATTAATAACTAGGAGGATATAAATGTATATTCTTACAATAAAAAATTGTATAAAATACTGCGAGTTAAAGATTAATCGAGAAATGAGTTTTTTTACTATTTGCCAAATCTTTTTTATTTTTTTTAATTCTAATCTTGTTACGGCATGCCTTTTTTTGTTAACCCTATTATCAGGAGTTCGAAAATATTTTTTCTTCTCATTTATTCTTTTTTCTAATTGATTTCGGATTGTGCTTGTTCTAATAGTTATATCTTGCATTTTTTTTTCTGTTAGCGAATGTTTTGTCCAATTTTTAGATCGAGTTGGAATGGGCGATTCGCGAATTATCTGATTGTTTTTTATCAAATCTTTTTCGTTTTTGGTTTCATCCCATTTATCTAGTTCGCTCAATCCAAATAAAAGAATTCTTTTATTTTTTGAGGGGCCATTTATTAGTTTCGTTAGAACTAGACCACTTTTGTTAATCCAGTTTTTTATTTCTTTGAATATTTTTAAAATAAAAAAACAATTTGTTTTTAATTTTATCATTTTTTTTATGAGTTCCTTAAAAATGGGTACAAAAAAAGAAGGTTGGTTTTGGGGTGAACCAAAGGGCTGTTTGGCCGGCCTCCCCCACACAGTTAAAAAATAATATTTTTTTTCTTTTTTTTTTTTTAATTTTTCCATTTGAGGGAATTCGGATTGCGGTCTATACCAAGGTTTCAGATAGAACGGAAATAAGATTTTTATCTGAATACCTTCACTTAACCAGTTTTTTGGCAAATCTTTTTCGGATAGTTGAACACCACTATAAGTGCATTTAACATGCGTTTCCTTATTCCAATTTTCAAAATCCTCAGACCATTCGGGAAATTGAAATAATAAGATACGGCCGATATTTTTAGCTATTATCAATGAGGGTAATATAATATATTTCCTAAGAGTTGATTGTATTATTAATAGACAACTCCTTGTTATTTGAGGAGTTAGAATACGGTTGGGAGGTTCTGCTGCTATTTCAATCCCTATTGTTGCTTCTCTTTTATACTTCTCATTTTTATCCTTTTTTTCTGAAAGCTCAAATTGGTTAGTTTTTTTCATCCAATTTCGGAAAATGCGTTTAATCAGTGTAAAGATATCAAAATAAGAAAGAATTGATTTATTGAGTCTATACAAGAAAAGTGGGGAATGTGCATTTGCTTGAGACAATTTTAAAGTAGGTATTTTACGCCTTTGAGCGCGCATAGAGCCCATGATTATATTTCGACGAAAATCAGGTTGTTGTGAATAATGCATCAAAAAAAATTGTTCGGGTTCGTAATCGTAATTAGTATAAGTGGGCTCATTTATAGTAAAAACTACTCCAAATCTTGATTTTCTTGACCGCATTCCAGGATCGTCTAATACAACTGCTTCGTATTCTCTTTCTTGTCGTTCAAACTCGTCAATTAATTTGTATGACCGTCGAGGTATTTTTTTACGAATTTCCTTTATTCCCACAGATACTGCTTTTCTTTTATTATCAGATATATTCATTATATCTTCAAATTCTAGAAAATTATTAGAAAGAATAAGAGCATGTATTTTATTTATAAAAGGAGCCTCTGGGCTTTTTTTTATGAAACTTTCACTAAGGAGTGGTAATAAAAATATTCTTTTTGTTGCTCCACGATAGGGACCATTTAAGACGGGATCGATTTTTTGTCCTAAATATTCTTTTTGATCAATACGCAATCTAGTTAATACATCTAGCCAAAGAAATCTTTTTTCTACACCTTCTAGTCTATTTAGAAACTCAGTTCTTAGTTTGTTTTTGTTTTGTTCAGTTTTAGAAATCCATGAATTTGTTAGTTCATCAAAGCTTGAATCTACCGATTCTACTGATTCTACTGATCTGAAAAAATTTATCTTTCTTTCTAGCATTTCAAAAAA